TTATCCTCAATATTCTCATCAAAATGAGACTTTTGATCCGGGAACTTGTTCATAAATACCGTAATGAAAGGAAGATAGGAGTTTGTCGCTAGGTATTTGACCAAATAGGATCGTCCAGTTCCTAGAGCACCTATCACTAAAATCCCCCTAGAGGGGGATAAGGCTAAACGGAGCGAAAAGGGTTTTACATGAGATGGTAAATGCAAAGTATTAGTCCCAGAAGTTTGTAAATAAGTGATTGTCTGATAATGAGCAAGGAATACCCGCCTTTCTGCTAAACAGGATGTATTGAACTCATAATTCAATAGATACTTTTTATGAATGTCAACTAAGTATCGTAAGTAATTTACTCCCGGTTGTTCAATCATTTGATAACCAAAGTCATTTTTTGATAAATGATCACTATGAGTCAGACTCAATAGAATTTTATCAATCCTTTTTTCTGTCGTTAAGGTGGATATCTGAACCAAGAATTCTCCTTCTGTCTTATCAATCCACTTACCTTGCACGGCCCAGGATTCTACTTTATCATCAATCCAATACTCAGTCATGTTTTTTCTTTTTCTTATCAATGAATAGATCTCTTTACTTGTATGACTTAGATGTCTCGTATTTCTAGAAAAAGTGATTCGATTGATGGGATTTGGTATGAGATTGATGATAGCGATGAGATTGATATTCAAATATTTCTTCTTATAACGTCTTGATTTGACCCCATAAGCGGGACCAAGCATCCATATTGCTTTTAGAGAATTTACTAATTGTTCCAGAGCAACTAGAAAGATATTCTTTAACCAGAAAGAATTCGGTGTAGATGTAGGATACATATCCAGAAGTTTTTGCAACTCAATCATAGATGAGTCCATCATCAAAGATTTGACCCTTTCGAACTCTGTCTGTAACTCACTAGAGGCCTGGGAAACAAAGATAAGATGTGTACTAACGAGATATCCAGCAACAATAAGAAGGAAAAAGATTGAACAGAAGAACTCCTGAACATTTGGCGATCTCAGATGTGTCAATATCAATGGTGACTCATTATTTCGATGAATCATTGCTTGGGACCGAAGAAAATTATGTAAACACTTACTCGAAATCTCACTTATCAGATTCAATTGTGGAAGACACCATTTTCTCTGAAGAATTCGCCATGACATCCATTTTTCAAGCATAATATCATGAAAAATGGATACAAAATTTTGACTACTACTTATTAGTATCGGCAATAGTTCTGCAAAAGTATCTAAAAATATCAAATTTATATATTTATACCCTGTCGAAGTAAGGAACCATGGCATATATTTTTTGAATAGATTCCATTTTGAGAGAATTGAAAAAGCACTATCTCGTTGAAAGGTTCTATACATATGCCCTTTCTTAATCCATTTATTTAGACTCCGTTTTTTCCTCTTTTTGGAGGGTAAATATTTCTCAGAACATGGAGTGTGAATCAAACCCATGTTTGAATTAAGATACTGATGCAAGTTCTTCCCTTCTGAATCAGATAGATTCATATCTGAAAGAGGTTGACAATAAGTTCTTTCAAAATTGACTATTTGTTCCTCTGTTAGAGGTGTTCCAGAAATGTCTGCGATCGAGTAAATAGTTTTACGAACGAATGGCTCGTATCGACTTGGAAAATGGAAAGATTTGGACAAGTTATACGTTTCGTCACCACTTTCTGGAAAATCGTTAGGTATGAATATGTTAGATACCTGCGACTCGATTGGTGAAATAGTATATCTCCCCCAAAAAGCATGTTTTTTTTTACCGACGCACAAAGAAAATAGTTTGTTGCGAATGAACAAGATATTGAGGAATTGTCCATACATAAAATTATTGATACGGGCCTTTTTTTCCACAGAAAAGGGGAATCTTGTGTTACGATAGAAGCAGAAGTGATGTGGATTATTCAAGAATCTAAGTCTATTTGCTTTATAAAAAGCAGATATCAATGAACTTCTATGAAATGGTTTCACGGGATTCAGCCAATTGTCTTGATTGTGGAATATCATTGAGAAATAGGAATCCGTGTTATTAAAGGATTTCCTGCGATTATTTCTAGTATGGAATGAGTCAAGCATCCACTTTGGTATCTTATTGAACAAAAAGGGTCTTCCTCCAGTAATCAAGAATTTCTTTCGGGAAGTATCATGATCATCCGATTTCCATTTTTTAAAATTAACAATTTGAAGACCTATTGATAACAACTGATTGCAGAGTTGATCATTCGAACCTATCAATTCATAGATGTAGATCGCGGACCTATGAATGGGAATATTCCCCAAACTAACAGAGAAAAAAGGAATTGAGTTAGACAAAAATAAAAGAAACTTGGACAAAAAGAAAGGAAGTGACTTGGACAACTCTTTTGTAACCTCATACCAATAAATCGAATCTTGATATTGTAATTGATCGAACACTATTTGAAAACGGCTCTTCTGCTCATAAACAAAATATTCCAAATGGTCCTGAAAATTCTTGATCCCATTGGACCATTTGTATCTATATGCATCAGGATACCGACTCATGGACCTCTCGGTTCGAGAAATCAAGATAATAGGATCGAACCATTTATTCTGACTCTTTTTAAATTTCGATAAATGTTGGTTGATCGTATATTTAATTGTGGGGATAGTTATATGATTCATAATATCCGTTACTATTTGATCCCTTTGAATTCCATATTCGTTGTAGAAGTTTAAATCGTATCTATTCATTAAAACGAATGGATTCAAATCCAATATATTACCCGTGATGAATAGATCAGAAACGTCTTGAATTATATCATAAAAAATAGGAGGTAGAACCAATAAAGATTTATTTTTAGCTTCATCCCTGGCCTCATTCAAGAATTGTTTTTGATCCAATCCGTAGGAATCAATAGAAAAGGCAAATCCCTTATGATACACCAGATCCGGCTCGGTTATTGATAGAGTGAATAGATCTGCCATTTCTTGTTGAAATCTCCCTTTGGAACTGTCCATATCCGGTTCATCCTTCAGAACCCTATCACACCCCGGATCTGATGAAATAGGATGAATTGAGACAGTATTTTGTAAATACGTAATTATCTTGAATATATTAACCAGTTCTTTATTTTCCGATCGCCTGTAAGGAACAAAAAAAAGATCTTGTTGTTTCTTCAACAATTTCGGATCTTTAGTGGACCTCTCAGTAGGATTAGAACCCAGATGATCTGACCATCTATAAGAGAAAAAAGAACGAACCGATCTTGTAGGATTCCCAATAAATTCTTCGATTTCTTCCGGAAGCAGATGATTAATCATCGGCTTATCACGTTCCGGGAATAGCCGGGACATTGAGGAATATCCAGAAAGGCATTTCGGTAATCGGTCTGATTCTATTTCTGTTCCTTTTGGAAGATAGAGGAGCGAAACAATCAACCTATTGATATTGGAAGACCTAGCCGATTCTTCCAATCTATCATTTCTGGGTCCAATGGAATTCAGAGGTATAGGAAGAAGCCCCCTCCAATAGAGATTTTTTCTTTCGACCATATTTCGATTATTAATACGATATATAAGAAGGACCGCTACTACAAAGAGTATTACACCCTTGATCGTGAAATATCGATTGCTTGTTGACCTCTGTGAATTGCGTGAAGAAAGTATGATACTAAAAATTCGAGGGTCAAAGAGTTTTAGAAAACGTTCTTGGTGGAAAAAAATGTGAATGAAAGACCCTACTAAATTGAATTTAGGCCATGAATCTGAGAAATAGTGAGAATTATTGATATCTCTCAATATCCCTCTCAATTCGAAAATCCAGAATTTGAATGCATGTTCTGTCATATTCCTCCTCCATAAAAATGGATTTATCATAAAGATTAAAATTGAAATTTGGTTATTCACCATGTACGAGGATCCTGTTAAGCATCCATGGCTGAATGGTTAAAGCACCCAACTCATAATTGGCGACTTCGTAGGTTCAATTCCTACTGGATGCACGTCAACGGGACCCTTCAATAAATAAGTCTATTAGAATCGGCTCTGTATCAATTGGAATCTTATCATCTATACATAACGAATCAGTGTGATATATTCATATCATATACGTAATATCTGAACAGTAAAGTAAAAAGTAAAAAGAAGTGGGCGAATGACGGGAATTGAACCCGCGTAATGATGAATTCACAATCCAGTGCCTTAATCCACTTGGCTACATCCGCCCCCTACTATTACTATTTTACTATTTAATTCATTTAAAAATTTAATTACTTAAAAATATTTAAAAATAATACTCAATTATTAATCAATCCCCCAAAAGTCTATTATATTTTCAAAACCTCCTATAAACTAAGACTAAGTCTTATTGTTGGGCTTCTCTCGAAGCTATATCTAAAAGGAAGTTATGAGCATTATGTTCATGCATAACTTCCATACTAAGGTTAGCACCGGTTGGTGATATCAGCCCAAGTATTAATTACACGGCCTTGACTATCAACTACGGATTGGTTGAAATTGAAACCATTGAAATTAAAAAGCTATAGTGCTGATACCTAATAAACCAGATACTCACTACAGGCCACGCGGCTAGGGAGAAGTGTAGTGACCGAGAGTTGTTGAAACTAGCATATTGGAAGATCAATCGGCCAATACGATATTTTAAGTTTCTTCCTCTTGACCAAACTTGTAACCTTCATTAGCAGATTCATAGGGGGCCGCCGAATACACCACACCAGCTACGTCTTGTAAAAAAATTAGTTCATAAGAACCGCACGCTTTAACCGGGTTATTCTATTCCACCTCTTAAAAATAAAAGAACTTTAATCAAAATACTTAACAAAATATAAATTAAAACATGGCAATACATTTATACAAAACTTCTACTACGAGCACACGCAATGAAACTGTAGACAATCAAGTGAAATACAATCCAAGAAATAATTTAATCTATGGACAGCATTATTGTGGTAAAGGTCGTAATGCCAGAGGAATCATTACCGCAAGGCATAGAGGGGGAGGTCATAAACGTCTATACCGTAAAATCGATTTTAAACGGAATAAAAAATATATATATGGTAAAATCATAACCATAGAATACGACCCTAATCGAAATGTATACATTTGTCTCATACACTATGGGGATGGTGAGAAGAGATATATTTTACATCCCAGAGGGACTATAATTGGAGATACCATTGTTTCTGGTACAGAAGTTCCTATAAAAATGGGAAATGCCCTACCTTTGAGTGCGGTTTGAACTATTGATTTACGTAATTGGAAGTAACCAATTAGGTTTACAACGAAACCTATAAATCGATCACTGATCCAATTTGAGTACTTCTACAGGATAGACCTCAACAGAAAACTGAAGAGTAACGGCAGCAAGTGATTGAGTTCAGTAGTTACTCATATAAAATTATTGACTCTAGAGATATAGTAATATGGAGAAGACAAGATTGTTTTAAGCACCGACAGAACCGGAAGCACCTCTTCTTTCTTTGAAAGAAGAATAGGTTATTCACATTTCATTTGATGGTCAAAGGCTAATTGAAAACTAAGCAGTGGGAATTATAAAGATTCCCCGGGGTAAAAATAGAGATGTCTCCTACGTTACACATAATATATGGAAATATCGACGTAATTTCATAGAGTCATTCGGTCTGAATGCTACATGAAAAACATAAGCCAGATGACGGAACGGGAAGACCTAGGATGTAGAAGATTATACCATGAGTAATTCGTTGTATTTATATGGATACCCATATGGTACTTCATTGATTGTACGATATATATAAGATTCGTCTGTATAAAAATCATCATCTACATCCAGAAAGCCGTATGCTTTGGAAAGAAGCTTGTACAGTTTGGGAAGGGGTTTTGATTGATCAAAAGAAGAATCTACTTCAACCGATATGCCCTTAGGCACGGCCATACATAACATAGAAATAACACTTGGAAAGGGTGGACAATTAGTTAGAGCAGCGGGTGCTGTAGCGAAACTGATTGCAAAGGAGGGGAAATGGGCCACATTAAAATTACCTTCTGGGGAGGTCCGTTTAATATCCAAAACCTGCTCAGCAACAATCGGACAAGTGGGAAATGTTAAGGCAAAACATAAAAGTTTGGGTAGAGCCGGATCCAAACGTTGGTTAGGTAAGCGTCCTGTAGTAAGAGGAGTAGTTATGAATCCTGTAGACCATCCCCACGGGGGTGGTGAGGGGAGAGCCCCAATTGGTAGAAAAAAACCCATAACCCCGTGGGGTTATCCTGCACTTGGAAAAAGAAGTAGAAAAAGAAATAAATATAGTGATAATTTGATTGTTCGTCGACGTAGTAAATAGACGATAAAAATAATGTCTTTCTTTGTCTTTACAAAAAAACAAAAATAGGAGCAAGCTATGATACGTTCAATAAAAAATCCTTTTGTGGCCAATCATCTATTAAAAAAAATTGAAAAGCTTAATAAAAAAGAAGAAAAAGAAATAATAGTAACGTGGTCCCGTGCATCTACCATTCTACCTACAATGATTGGCCATACGATTGCCGTTCATAATGGTAAGGAACATTTGCCTCTTTATATAACAGATCATATGGTAGGTCACAAATTAGGAGAATTTGTATCTACGTTAAAATCACGAAGACAACCAAAAAGTGATATTAAATCTCGTCGTTAATCTTATTTTTAAAAATATATATAAAAACATAAAGATATAGATAAGTATTTATGATTATTAATAGTATAAAACCTTATGTGTATGTTAAAAAATAAAAAGAAAAAAATGGAAGTATATGCTTTAGGCCAACATATATCTCTATCTGCCGACAAAGCAAGAAGAGTAATTGATCAAATTCGTGGACGTTCTTATGAAGAAACACTTATGATACTCGAGCTCATGCCTTATAGAGCATGCTATCCAATTTTAAAATTAGTTCATTCTGCAGCATCAAATGCTGCTTACAGTATGAATTCTGCTGAAGTTAATTTAGTAATTAGTAAAGCTGAGGTTAATGAGGGTACTATCACAAAAAAATTAAAACCACGAGCTCGTGGGCGCAGTTATGTGATAAAAAGAACTACCTGTCATATAACTATTGTAATGAAAGATATATCTTTAGATAAATATGAAGAAATATATTCTTTTAAAAATTATATATGGAAAAAGACAACTGATGTATATAGTAACGGGGTAGTATGGCACAAAAAATAAATCCACTTGTTTTCAGACTTGGTACAACCCAAAATCATCATTCTCTTTGGTTTGCACAAACAAAAAAATATTCTGAGAATTTACAAGAAGATCAAAAAATAAGAAATTTAATAAAAAATTATATACAAAAAAAGGTGGGTAATTCCTCCGATATCAAAGGAATTGCTCATATAGAGATTAAAAAAAGAATCGATTTGATTCAAGTCATAATTTTTTTGGGATTCCCAAAATTATTAATCGAAAGTAGACCTAGAGGAATCGAAAAATTGCAGATGAATCTACAAAAAGAATTTAATTATGTGAACCGAAAATTTAATATTGATATCACAAGAATTACAAAGCCTTATAGAAACCCCAATATTATTGCAGAATTTATAGCCGACCAATTAAAGAATAGAGTTTCATTTCGAAAAGCAATGAAAAAGGCTATTGAATTAACTGAACAAGCAAATACAAAAGGAATTCAAGTACAAATTTCAGGGCGTATTGACGGAAAAGAAATTGCGCGTGTCGAATGGATCAGAGAAGGTAGGGTTCCCCTACAAACTATTCGAGCTAAAATTGATTATTGTTCCTATATAGTTCAGACTATCTATGGAGTATTAGGCATTAAAATTTGGATTTTTATAGATAAGGATGAGTAATAAACCAACTTAAATTATTTTTCTCTTCTATCAATAGCATAAAACAAAAATAGAAAGATTGGTTAATTCGTTTTATAATCAATCAAATCAAATTAATTCTATAAGAATAAAATAAAAAATCGATTAACCTTTTGATATAATTGCTATGCTTAGTGTGTGACTCGTTGGTTTTGTTAGGATTAAAAAAATTAGTCCGGTAATCTGTTTGAAAACCAACTCATCATTTCATATTATATAAATCTAAAGAACCAGTCAAGATATGCTAAATTTAGCATATCTTTGTAACAACTGAAATTTTCTTAAATAAACTTTTATTCTAAGTTTTAAAACAAAAGGTAGATTTATAGCATGTGTATAAATGGAAAGATGAGAAAAAGATATAAAAATATCAATGATATAGAATTCCAATATGTAAGGTCTTATGAGGCATTCTCATAAAAAACATTGTAATAAAAGCATCAATACTCATTGATTCATACATAATAAAATATTAAATGAATCTATGTAATAGAAGAAAAAATAAAGAGCTTAGAGCCAATAAAGACTGAGAAGGTTGACTCAAAAATTATATTGTGAGCTCCGTTGTAAAATTATGACCTAACCATTAAATACGAAGTGGTGGGAACGATGAAACCTGTGAATAAAAAATAATTTATTGAACAAATATTATTGATTCACTAGTTGGGATGGCGAAATGAACCGAAATTCAATTCATATATTATGTGAAGTCACGAACAAGCGCTACGACTGAAATATAAATTGTAAGAGTAAATATTCGCCTGCGAAAAAAAAAGAGAACTTTTTATTTTATTCGTGAGGAGCGGGATGAGAAGAAACTCTCACGTCCAGTTCTGTAGTAGAGATGTAATTCCGAAACAATCATCAACTATAACCCCAAAAAAACTAGATTCCGTAAACAACATAGAGGAAGAATGAAGGGAATATCTTATCGTGGTAATAATATTTGTTTTGGCAAATATGCTCTTCAAACACTTGAACCTGCTTGGATCACATCTAGACAAATCGAAGCAGGCCGACGAGCAATGACACGAAATGCACGGCGCGGTGGAAAAATATGGGTCCGGATATTTCCAGATAAACCAGTTACAGTAAGAACAGCTGAAACACGTATGGGTTCGGGGAAAGGATCCCCTGAATATTGGGTAGCTGTTGTTAAACCAGGACGAATACTATATGAAATGGGTGGAGTAAAAGAAAATATAGCTAGACGGGCTATTTTAATAGCAGCATCCAAAATGCCTATACGAACTCAATTTATTATTTCTATATAAAAACGTAGAACCGACATAAATAAGTCTTGGAATAAAATACAATTGCATATTTCTGTTTTTTAGACAAACAATATTTTTTCTTTTCTTCATCTTTTGCATTAGAAAAATAGACTAAAAATTGATATGATTCAACCTCAGACTTATGTAAATGTAACGGATAATAGCGGGGCTCGAGAATTGATGTGTATTCGAATCATAGGAGTTAGTAATCGTCAATATGCTAATATTGGTGACATTATTGTTGCTGTGATCAAAAAAGCAGTACCAAATATGCCCCTAGAAAAATCAGAAGTAGTTAGAGCTGTAGTTGTTCGTACCTGTAAAGAACTTAAACGTGACGACGGTATAATAATACGATATGATGACAATGCTGCAGTTGTGATTGATCAAAAAAAAAATCCAAAAGGAACTAGAATTTTTGGTGCAATTCCCGAGGAATTAAGACAATTAAATTTTACTAAAATTGTTTCATTAGCTTCCGAAGTATTATAAAATCATGATATCTTTAAAGTAGTTAAAATAAATATATTAAAAACTAGATAAATTTGTAGATTATGTTTCACGCATATATCTTGAAAAATTAATATTCATTAAAAAAATAAAAAACATGTTGATTATATACAATTTTCAGGCACTAATAATTTTAGTTTATCATGGGTAGAGACACTATTGCTGAGATAATAACCTCTATACGAAATGCGGATATGGATAGAAACAGAATTGTTCGCGTAGCATCTACTAATATTACAGAAAATATTGTTAAAATACTTTTCCGAGAAGGTTTTATTGAAAACATTAGAAAACATCAAGAAAAAAACAAATATTTTTTGGTTTTAACCCTACGGTATAGAAGAAATAGGAAAAGATCCTATAGAAATTTTTTAAATTTAAAACAAATTAGTCAACCTGGTCTACGAATATATTCCAACTCACAACAAATTCCTAGAATTTTAGGCGGAATAGGAATTGTCATTCTTTCTACCTCTAAAGGTATAATGACAGACTATGAAGCTCGACTAGAAGGAATAGGAGGAGAAATTTTGTGTTATATATGGTAATTATTTTAATATCCAAATTGGATCCGAAATCGTTTACTATTCATAAAAAAACTAAGAGGATAAGTTATCTAATATCGTTTCTACTTAATTTTCAAGGAGGTTAAACCTGTAATGAAAAAAGAACAAAAATGCATCTATGAAGGTTTAATTACTGAATCGCTTCCCAATGGTATGTTCCGAGTTCGTCGGTTAGATAATGAAGATCTGGTTCTAGGTTATATTTCAGGAAAGATCCGATGTCGTTTTATACGGATATTGCCGGGGGATAAAGTAAAAATTGAAATAAGTAGTTATGATTCAACCCGAGGACGCATAATTTATCGATTCCAAAACAAAGATTCGAAAGATTAGATATTTTTATTCAATACGATTCTAAATAAAAAATTTCAAGAAACAAATTTTCTACCAATGAAGTCTATTTAGAAATTAAGATAAGGAAGAATAAATATGAAAATACGAGCTTCTATTCGTAAAATTTGTGAAAAATGTCGATTAATCCGCAGGCAGGGTCGCATTATAGTAATTTGTTCCAACCCGAGACATAAACAAAGGCAAGGATAATTATACTTACTAAAAAGCTCAGTGTATAAATAACGAATCTATTTTGATATGAAATGGATATATCCATATATTTCTGATTCATAATTTATGAGATGATACAATATGGTAAAAGCTATACCTAGAGCTCGTTCACGTAGAAATATACGTATTGGTTCACGTAGAAATGTACGTATTGGTTTACGTAGGAATGTACGTAGAATACCGAAAGGGGTTATTCATGTTCAATCAAGTTTCAATAATACCATTGTTACGGTTACAGATATACGAGGTCGGGTAATTTCCTGGTCTTCGGCTGGTACTTGTAAATTTAAGAATAGGAGAGGGGGGACACCCTTTGCCGCTCAAACTGCCGCAGTAGATGCTATTCGTACAGTAGATATACAACAAGCAGAAGTCATGATAAAAGGTCCCGGTCTAGGAAGAGACTCAGCATTACGAGCTATTCGTAGAAGTGGTATACTATTAACTTTTGTACGAGATATCACTCCTATGCCACATAATGGCTGTAGACCTCCAAAAAAAAGACGTGTCTAGAAAAAATAGTAAATAAATTTCAAAAGAAAGAAGAAAAATAATTAAATCAACTACAAATAATAATATATATAGTATATAATAAAAATAAGATATATTGCTATAGTTAAAGAAAAAGTAACAGTATATACTCGAACACTATAGTAGAAGTTTGTTGAATTAAGAACAGATAGTAAACGTCTTTATTACAGGACATTCTGGCTCCACTTATGAAAGGCGAAGCCGATACAATAGGTATTACGATGCGAAAAGCTTTACTTGGATAAATCTAATAAACGTGTATTACACATGTAAAATCTGAAAACGTACCCCGTGAATATTTAACTATAACGGGCATTCAAAAATCAATTCATGAAATCCGTAATTAATTTGAAAAAAATTGTATTTAGAAGTAATCTATATGGAACTTGTGACGCATCTAATGGATATCTTATAAAAATACCATATAACTTTCAAGATAGAAGTTATCCTACGGATGCTGTATTCATGTCTCTCCGAAATGTGAATCATAGTATTCATTTATATGGGAATGAACATAAAAACAAAAGGTATTATTTTTCGAACTCTGGACGATGATAATTTTTATTAGTATTAATATATTTTTAACCCAGACTTATGATAAATTTTTATTTATACTAATCTATGAATAAAAAAAAAGTCAAATAATTTAATTTTTTATTAAAATTTATGCCAATAGGTGTACCAAAAATACCGTTTCCAATTCCTGGAAAGAATGAACCGGGTTGGGGTGAAATATCCCACGAACTTTTTTTAAGAAGAATTTTTTTTTTATTCGGTGATATGAATGCTGAACCCACGAATAAAGTGGCGAGTAGTATAATTTATTTCAATCAGGAAAATCCTACCCTAGATCAACTGGTGTTTATAAATTCCCGCGGTGGAAAGCTTGCAATTGGACTAGGTATTTATCAGGCTATACGAGGATCGAAAGCAGAGGTCACTACCATAGGCCTGGGAATAGCCGCGGGAATGGGATGTTTGGCCCTGGTTGGAGGAGACACACGTATAGCACTTCCTAACCTTTTTGTAAAGATGCGTGAACCCTCCCATTCTCCTTTGTTTCATAAACAAGCGATAGAATTAATGAATGAATTGGACCTAATGATGACAATGTATCACACCGTCCTAGCGGCTTTTTCAGAAAAAACGGGTCAACCAATAGATATTATAAAGGAAGACATGAAAAATAACACTCTTATGACAGCAACAGAAGCCTATGCTTATGGAATTGTTGATCAGATAGGATGTGATTTAAGGGAAATAACGAGATCTCATTATTTTGATGAAGAAATAGAAAAAAGCGAATTTGATAATTTTGATGAATAAAATGGAAATGAGTAAAATCCATGAGTTACTAGATTCCGAGTTTACTATTTAATCAATTAAATAGTAAACTCAGAATCTAGTAAATATAAAAAAATTAACAATCATTCGGTTAGGATCAATCTAAACCAGCCCTTTAGGTATATTATTTAACATGCCAACTATTAAACAACTTATTAGAAATACAAGACAACCAGTTAGAAATGTCAAAAAATCCCCCGCCCTGGGGGAATGTCCTCAGCGTCGAGGAAAATGTACTAGGGTGTATGTGCGACTCGTTTGGATCATGAGCCTGGCGTAAAAAAAGCAATAAAACTGCTTTCCAGTATGAATGATCAATACCTGGTAATAGGATATAATGGAATTCCTTCTTACATTTACTATTAAAAAAAAGTAAATCAATATCGATTGTGATTAAAGTTTATGGTTTACATTGGTGCAAATCCAATCATCTAAATTTAAAATGAGAAGTAATTCTCCATTGGTAGCAATATAGTTATCCATTAAGCGGACGAAATTTAATTTTAATTAAAAACATAAAACGGATTACGAGGGTCAGCTATCCAGTTAACTTTTATAATTAAATACCGTTACTGTATAGGTGGGTCTCATTGTGAAAGACCTATTACTGAATAATTTATGAGTCGAGCTAAAGAATGTGGTGTAAACTATACAAGTTACCAAAAACATTAATTAAATAAAGTTAAAAGCTCCGGTGTATAGAGAAGACCTCACTGTTTAAGAAGTAACCATAGAAACGACGGAACCCACTATTTCTTTATCCATTTAATTTTTATTTTTTTGTATTTCACAATAAAATAGCTAAAATCGTGGTCGGGAAGGTTATAATAGCCAAAGCCATTGGAATTTGTATTTTATATATTGGAAAAATCCGTTTGATTATTAATTGGAAAGGGAATAACTGACATAAAATAAATAAATTAGTTATTCGTCAAAGTTATATTTATTCAATGACCAGGATTAAACGTGGATATATAGCCCGGAGACGTAGAACAAAAATGCGTTTATTTTCATCAAGTTATCGAGGGGCCCATTCAAGACTTACTAGAACTATTACTCAACAAAACATAAAAGCTTTTTTTTCAGCTAATCAAGATAGGGATAAGCAAAAGAGAAATTTTCGTCGTTTATGGATTACTCGGATCAACGCAGTAATTCGAGAAAGGGAAGTATCCTATAGTTATAGTAAATTAATATATGATCTGTACAAAAGACAGTTGTTTCTTAATCGTAAAATATTAGCTCAAATAGCTATATCAAATAGGAATTGTCTTTATATGATTTTCAACAAAATCAGACAAGAAACAAATCGTAAAGAATACGCCAAAATAATTTAAATAAAATTCCCCGGAGAATAAACTCCGGGAAGGTGGGATTGAAATTACTATGATAAAAATACGTTAAAGTAATCCAAATGAATGAACACATTCAATAAAAAATATTTTATATTCATTTTTTATTACGACATGAGAATAAAATATATATTCTAAGATTTATAGAACAAAACACCAATCCATGTTTGAGTTCGTATTGGAATTTTTAATTTAAGTGAACAAAGAATAAGCTTATTTATTTCTGGTTCTAAGACCCTCAGCTCTAGTAGTCGACTTGGTTCTTTTAAATTTTTTATCCTTATTGATAAAAGGTAACAAAGATAAAATACGAGCTTGTTTTATAGCAATAGTAATTAATCGTTGTTGTTTCAAGGTCAATCTATTCATTCGTCTAGATAATATTTTTCCGTGTTGACTAATAAATTGACTAATTAAACTCATGTTTCTATAATCAATTCGATCCCCTGATTGAATCGGGGGCAAACGCCTACGAAAAGATCGCTTGGATTTAAGAAAAGGTCGTTTGGATTTATACATGGTTTGTTTAGTTTATTTCTTATTCCTAAAATTATATTTATTAATTGTCATCTTAACGTCCAATAGACTTCTTTTTTATTTAATATTTTATTTAAATAAAATATATTCTATATAAAAATGTAATTTTTTTCTTTAAGGGATAATACATACTTTATTCGATTTATTTATTTCCCTATGAATCATATGTTTGTAACAATAGGGACAGAATTTTTTCAATTCTAATCGACTAGGTGTATTGTGTCGATTCTTTTGGGTAATATATCTCGAAATGCCCGTAGGTACTTTTTTAACACTATTTCGAATACAATTAGTACATTCCAAAATTACTGTTACTCGCACATCTTTCTTCTTAACCATGAACCTCCCTTTAATTTTTTATTTATACAATTATACAAGTCTTATATTTTGATTCAAAACGATTTCAATCCGAAAGATAGTATTAAAATAAAAAATGCATCCTCTAGTAGCATTTCAAAAAAAATTTCATTTATTTTTAAGTTTTTTAGTTTTATTTTTATATGTTAAAATATGTTAAATAAAAAAGACGAAATGGACATAAATTATGTTTATAAATGGAGGAAATAGTAATATGGAAAACAATACGGGAATTTTATATAATGACAATGTAGATCAATTGGAGGGATGTGGCGCAGTTTGGTAGCGCGTTTGTTTTGGGTACAAAATGTCACGGGTTCAAATCCTGTCATCCCTATCCTTACTGTCTTTTTAGCAGTAACGAGGAATCAATTGAGATCAATTTAAGTTGTGCGGAATCAGTCATTTTTAGGAAACTAACTATAGAGCATATAAAAATAAAATGTATTAGTGTTAGAAAAAGAATTCCCTTTTTCAAGTCTTTTCTATTCGGATAAAAAGCGCTCTTAGTTCAGTTCGGTAGAACGTGGGTCTCCAAAACCCAATGTCGTAGGTTCAAATCCTACAGAGCGTGATTTTTTCGTCGTAGATTAAATTAAACTAAAATGAATTAAGTCACTTGCACAGTAATTCTAAATTGGCTCCTGTGGATTAAAGAAAGGAGGAGGTAAATAAAAAATGTTAATTAATCAAAAGTCTAATTGATCACCACACCTATATTTTATTTTAAATATACAGTTACGAATAATCCAGATAAAGTAATAAGAAGTAGACCTAATATGATTCCAAATAAAAAACTTAAATAATTTACAAATTTTTTTAAGTTCATGAAAATAAAAAATTCGTATTTTTATCTCATTAATAATGTATAGAAACTTCTTAATCTTAATTAATAATCTGGAATCTAGGTAAAAAAGGTTATTTGCTCATTTACTACAAATAAAATAATTGAACTTTTACTTAATTGACAAAGGAAAGAAGGCATGGAGCTTTAATAACTCACTTAGAACGTTTTTTAAAAGATTACGTGGTACGATTAGGTCCAATAAACCCTTCTCAAATAAATGTTCAGCCTCTTGTGAACCTTCAGGTACTATTATATTCAATGTTTGTTCGATTACTCTTTTACCTGCAAATGCAATATAGGAATTTGGTTCAGCAATAATGATATCTCCCAACATGCCAAAACTAGCTGTTACCCCGCCAGTAGTAGGCGATGTAAGGATTGATATATACAATAATTTTTTATTTGATTGATAATCATATAAGGCAGACGATATTTTAGCCATTTGCATCAAGCTCAAACTTCCTTCTTGCATACGCGCCCCCCCAGAAGCACACACTATAATAAGAGGTAGAAATTTATCGGTCGCGTACTCAATCAAACGGGTTATTTTTTCTCCTACTACAGATCCCATACTACCCCCCATAAACCGAAAATCCATAATTCCAATTGCTACGGGAATAGCATTTATTTTACCTACACCTGTTTGAACAGCTTCAGTTAATCCCGTCTCTCTTTGATAAGAATCAATACGATCTTTATAAGAATATTCTTCTAAATAGGGTTCCTCCTTCAAATAAGGCTTATCCTTAAAATCAAGAACTTTCTTAGAATAAAGCTTCTTTTCCGAATCCCATTCAATAGTATTTTTCTCATAATTAGGATCCTCATCAGAATCCCATTCAATATCATAATTAGGACACTCCTCCGGATCCCATTCAATATCATAATTAGGACACTCCTCCGGATCCCATTCAATGGGATCCAGAGAAGTCATGTCTTCATACATAGGATCCCAAGTATCGTGGTCGAGCAAAACTTTGATTCTTTCGAAACTACTCATTTTCAAATGATATCCACAGTGCTCACAAATATTCATTCTTGATAAGAAAAGGTTCTTATAATTTAATTTCTCACAATTTTCGCACATAACCCACAAATGTTTGAAGTTTTTAGTTGTACAAGGATCATCAGAGTTTTCGCTTAGAGTTAAATTACGATTCTCCGAGTGGGTTCGTACCCAACTATCAATGTTTTTAGCTCTATCTTTTCTATTTGGATCTTCACTTTCACTATTCTTTTCAATCGAACGCAGATTGTTTGTTGATTTATTTATACCATACCTACGTCTTAACTCCTTCTTAAATACCATAAAATTAAAACACCATCTTTCCATATAGTTTTTTGTTCCTATTTGCATAAAAATACCATAGACGAATAGTCATTCGATTCACAATTTTTTCATTTGAATATTTTATATAATATAGATGGATTGTATATATTTATACACTTAAAATTATCAAAAGATTTTAATTGAGCTTATTAATTCATTGAATAAGCAAAAATTTAATTAGATTCAATTGTATGGTATGGCACCAATGAAATTTAATGCTAACTCTCATTGAATTAACTTATTAACATGTTATCGGACATTTATTTTGACTTTGATAATTTTTTGGTAAAAATTATCGGTATATTTTTTATTTATTATTATGAGAATTAATTATTATGAGAATTAATCCTACTATTTCTGATTATGAGGTGTCCACGCTTGAAAAAAAAAATATGGGGCGTATCGTTCAAATCATTGGTCCGGTATTAGATGTAGACTTCTTGCCGGGTAAGATGCCTAATATTTATAACGCTCTAGTAATTAACAGCCGAAATACTGCTGGTCAACCAATTAATGTAATTTGTGAAGTACAACAATTATTAGGAAATAATAGAATTAGAGCTCTATCTATGAGTGCTACAGATGGTCTGATGAGAGGAATGGAAGTGATTGATATGGGAGTTCCTATAAGTGTTCCGGTCGGCGAAGCAACTCTAGGACGAATTTTTAATGTTCTTGGAGAGCCTGTTGATAATTTAGGTCCTGTAGATACTCGTATAACATTTCCTATTCATCGATCTGCGCCTGCCTTTATACAGCTAGATACAAAATTATCTATTTTTGAAACAGGAATTAAAGTAGTAGATCTTTTAGCACCTTATCGGCGTGGGGGAAAAGTAGGACTATTTGGAGGAGCTGGAGTTGGTAAAACGATACTAATTATGGAATTGATTAACAATATTGCCAGAACCCATAAGGGCGTATCTGTATTTGGCGGAGTGGGTGAACGTACTCGTGAAGGAAATGATCTTTATATGGAAATGAAAAAATCTGGAGTGATTAATGAAGAAAATATTGCAGAATCAAAAGTAACTCTAGTTTACGGCCAGATGAATGAACCACCGGGAGCTCGTATGCGAGTTGGTTTGACTGCTTTGACGATGGCGGAATATTTCCGAGATATTAATAAACAAGACGTACTTCTATTTATAGACAATATTTTCCGTTTCGTTCAAGCAGGATCTGAAGTATCAGCCTTATTAGGTAGAATGCCTTCCGCCGTCGGTTATCAACCCACCCTGAGTAGTGAAATGGGCTCTTTACAGGAAAGAATTACTTCTACAAAAGAAGGATCTATAACTTCTATTCAAGCAGTTTATGTACCTGCAGACGATTTGACCGATCCGGCTCCTGCTACGACATTTGCACATTTAGATGTTACTACCGTACTATCAAGAAGATTAACTGCCAAAGGGATCTATCCATCAGTAGATCCTTTAGATTCAACTTCAACCCTGCTTCAACCCCAGATTGTTGGTAAGGAACATTATGAAACTGCGCAAAGAGTTAAGCAAACTTTACAACGTTATAAAGAGCTTCAAGATATTATATCTATCCTTGGGTTGGATGAATTATCCGAGGAGGATCGTTTAACCGTAGCAAGAGCGCGAAAAATTGAGCGTTTCTTATCACAACCCCTTTTTGTAGCCGAAGTATTTACCGGTTCTCCCGGAAAATATGTTAGTATAGCAGAAACCATTAGAGGATTTCAATTGATTCTTTCCGGAGAATTAGATAATTTTCCTGAACAGGCCTTTTATTTAGTAGGTAATATCGATGAAGCTATTGCGAAAGCTATGAACTTATAATTTTTTGGAGAGTAATTTGAAGAAATGATCTTAAATCTTTGTGTACTGACCCCTAATCGAATTGTTTTAGATTCAGAAGTAAAAGAAATCATTTTATCTACGAATGGTGGTAAAATTGGTGTATTACCAAACCATGCTTCTATTGCTACAGCTGCAGATATAGGACTTTTGCGAATACGATTTAAGGACCAATGGTTAACGATGGCCCTAATGGGTGGTTTTGTTATAATAGATAATAATGAGATTACTGTTTTAGTAAATGATGTGGAAAAGGATGGTGATATTGATCCACAAGAAGCTCAGCAAACTCTTGAAATAGCGGAAGCTAATTTTATAAAAGCTGAAGGAAAAAGAGAAAGAATTGAGGCAAATCTAGCTCTTCAGCGAGCTAGGACAAGAGTGGCAGCTGTCAATGCGATTTCATAACTAATTGATGCGTTCAAACAATAAAAATAAGTTATGTTTCGAAACCCTATTTTAATTTTATTTTGTCGAGTAAATCCAAATTTGATACAACGCAATTAAAAAAGGAAATTTATCTATATAAATATATAAAATATATCTAAAAATATACGAGAGTGGGCAAAAAACTTATTAGATACCATTAGCTCCGGTATCTAATAAGTTTTACCTACTATTGGATTTGAACCAATGACTCCCGCCGTATGAAAGCAATACTCTAACCACTGAGTTAAGTAGGTTATTTATCATCCAAAGAGAACCAAAGGTAACCATACCATCGATGGATTATAAAAATCATATTCCTTATAAACAATAATAATCTAAGTAATATCACTAAAAAAATTTAGGATCTTGAATCATAGAATATTCATAGTGATAACAAATTATATACATGATAAAATATGCATCACGAGCATTAAGAACTATAGCTCAGTTGGTAGAACACCTCGTTTACAAGTGCGCCAATGTTTTTCAGGAGAATACATCATATAATCCATAAAAAGGATCTTATTGAGAAATCAATGTCTTACTTACATGACTTTGAGGGAACAATAGCCTTCCAAAGAATTAAGTCCGATTGAGTTGAGGTATCTCATTTAGGTACCAAACAAACCCATCGTTGAGTTGAAATATTGATAGGGTGAATACTCGTTTATTCAATGCTAGGCATAATGAGTAT